ATCCGAGTGAATGGAAAGGACAAAACAAACGATGAATTCCACTTTCACTTAAAAGAAGCATGCTATAAAAATAGCCCAACTTCTTATTCTGGGAATCAAGATATTTCGAAGTTCGAAATACTTAAAGAAGAAAATAAAAACCTCTTCTGGTTTGAAAAACCCCTTCTTTCTCTTCTTTTCGACTATAAACGTTGGAATCGTCCAACGCGATATATAAAAAACAATCGATTCGAAAATGCGGTAAGAAATGAAATGTCACAATATTTTTTTTATACATGTCAAAATGATGGAAAACAAAGAATTTCTTTTACATATCCACCCAGTTTATCAATTTTCTGGGAAATGATACAAAGAAAGATTTTTTTGTCTACAACAGACAAATTCTTCGATGATTATGATGAACTATACAATGATTGGATTTATACCAATGAACAAAAAAAGAACAGCTTAAGCAATGAATTTTCTAATAGAATTGCAGTTTTAGACAAAGGACTTACTCCTCTAGATGTACTCGAAAAAAAAACTCGATTATGCAATGATATAACTAAAAAGGAATATTTACCAAAAATAAAGGATCCTTATTTAAAAAATAAAATAGTAAATCAATAAAAAAATTGATACATAAAATAAATACCAAAAAAGATAGGAAGAAATGCGACCCCCTCCTACATACTTGATACCTTCTCCGACAAAAAAACTTGTAACACCAAAACCATTCGGAATTCCATCAATTATTCGTCTATCAAAGAAATAAACTAGTTCGGCCAATCCTCTTACACCCCTAATTAAGGATGTTGCATAAAAAGCGTCTATATAACCACGGTTATAGGACCAATTATATAATATATATATTATTTTGTCCCAAAGAATTTTTTTTGTACCTCTTTTATTAAAAAAATTAATTAATTCAAAATTTTTTAATGATGAATAAACAGGTTTATATAAAAAAAAGGCTATAAATATTCCCAAATAAGCTATACTAACTGAAAAAGTTCCATTTATTACAAATTCATACCAATCCACAGAATTATCCAAAGTAGAATGTAAAAGATTTATAGATGGCGTTAACCATTGAGTTAATATATCCAAAGCAATTCCTTCCCGCGTGAATGGAATTCCTATAAATCCAATGAGAGAAGTAAACAGAATCAATACAATTAGAGGAAATAACATAGTATTGTCCGATTCATGAGGATATGAAGAAATATTTTTATTGTCAAAATTCGTAATAGTAATAAAAGATCGAATAATTTTTATTAAGTTTCCATTTAATGGGTTTTTTGGTTTCGAAAAAAAAGAAATCCTTTCCTTATTATTCATTGTTAATAAGGTTAATAAACCAAAATTTTTATTAATTGTTTTCAATCCTTCTTTACCCCATAGAGATATTGAATAGAAAGAACTACTTTTTTTTCCACTGTAATTTTTACAATAAATATTTAAATGGCCTTCAAAGGTAAGTAAATAGATTCGAAACATATAAAATGCAGTTAATCCAGCTGTGAAATAAGCTATTATTGCGAAAATAGGGGAATATAACCAAGTATCATTAAGAATTTCATCTTTGGACCAAAAACAAGCAAGAGGCGGAATACCACAAAGAGAAAGTGTACCTATTAAAAAAGAAATTTTTGTAATTGGTATATGTTTTCTTAACCCCCCCATAAGAACCATATTCTGACTTTTTTCTGGAGAATATCCAACAATAGTTTCCATTGAATGAATAACAGATCCGGATCCTAAAAACAATAATGCTTTTGAATAAGCATGAGTAATCAAATGAAATAAAGCAGCTCGATAAGAACCCATACCTAGAGCTAACATCATATAACCCAGTTGAGACATTGTAGAATAAGCTAAACTTCTCTTAATGTCTTTTTGAGCAAGAGCTAAAGTAGCTCCTAAGAGAACGGTTATTATACCTATAAAAGCTATTCCATTCATTATATAAGGTATAACTGTGAAAAGAGGAAGAAGTCGAGCGACTAGAAAAATCCCCGCTGCTACCATAGTAGCAGCATGTATGAGAGCTGAAATAGGAGTAGGCCCTTCCATAGCATCAGGTAACCATACATGAAGTGGGAATTGGGCAGATTTAGCAACTGCACCAGCAAATAACAAGAAAGCACATAAACTGCAAAATACTAAATTGATCTGATTATTAGTAATTAAGTTATTGAATATTTCAAACACATCTCGAAACTCGAAACTGCCCGTTATCCAATAAATACCTAAAATTCCCAATAATAACCCAAAATCCCCTACACGATTGGTGACAAACGCTTTTTGACAAGCATTTGCAGCACTAGGTCGTGTGAACCAAAAACCTATTAATAGATACGAACACATTCCAACTAATTCCCAAAAAATATAAATTTGTATCAAATTCGAACTAGTAACTAATCCTAACATTGAAGTATTGAAAAAACTCATATAAGCAAAAAATCTCAAATATCCCTGATCATGAGACATATAATTATCACTATAAATAAGAACCAGAATTGCAACAGTAGTGATTAACATTGACATAATAGAAGTAAGTGGATCAATCAAGTAACCAAATTCTAAAGAAAAATCATTATTAATCGTCCAAGACCATACATATTGATAAATAGAATTACTATTTATTTGCTCAATAGACAGCTTCATCGAACAAATCATAACTATACTTAACAATGAAATACTAGAAAAAGACCAGATACGCCGAAGAGTTTTCGTTGCCGTAGGAAAAAGGAGAAGTCCCACTCCTATTAACAAAGGAACTGTAAGTGGAATAAAGGGGATGATCCATGCATATTGGTATATATGTTCCATAATATAAAAATTTTATATTTTAAACTTTTTTTGTTTACGATTCGCCGGTTCTTACCTCTTTTGAAAGAAGTCAATAAAAAAAAATCAAGTTATATAAAACTTAAAATAGAATTTTTTAGTTTCCCATTAGAAATTATTAATTCAATATTTTTATTTATTAATATAAATATAATTGTAATTGAGCATTTTTTTTTTAATATTCAAATCAACAAGTTATAATTATAATTTAATTGGTCAAATAACCAATTTTTTAGTAAAAATTAATACTTCGTTATTAAAGAAATATAAAATATTGAAGTCTATGAAGTAGGACTCTAAACAAAATTCAACTTTCATTTCCATTTAAATTTTATTAATTTATAATACTAGAAAAAAAAGATAAAAAATTAGATTTAAAATAGTATGAATCATAAAATTTACTAAAACTCAAATAATAAGGTTTAATAAAATCAATAATAATAAAAAAAAAAGAAAAAAAGTAAGAATGAGTTATTTTAAAGTTATTAAAATAAGATTATTCAGTAGTTTATTCAGAATTATTAACTAGTTTTACTAAAAATTATTTTATTGTCTTCCAGTCCAAACAAAAAACAAAAACATAGCAAAATATTCTAGTTTTTTTCGAATTATCAAATTTTTTTATAGAAAAAAGAATATGATACCTCTTACTTTATTTTCTATATTTTATATTTTACATAAGATAGACTTCAAAAAAAAAATTACAAAAATTTGTCAAATTGTGGATCATGGATTTTTTTTATTTTTATGGGATTCTTTTATGGATTCATTTCAATTTTAAAATAAAAAAATTAAATTTCGAAAAAAAAAATTCAAGTTTTCAATTAAAATTAACTAACGACGGATTCTTAAATTTTTTGATATGGCTTAATATGCACACGGAAATTAAATGCAATATAGTAAAAATATAAATATACTGAGAGATAAGTTGAAATTTTGATTCAGTATATAATTTAATAAATATTATCTATTAGGCTTTTTCTTTCCTTAAAATTAGGAAATAGGGTATCCTCTATAATCTAAATTCATAGATAATAAATAGGAAAGAAAGATTCGTTTGACCAATAGATGTCTTTCACATCCAACTATAACAATAAATAATCAATTGAAATGGCAGTTCCAAAAAAACGTACTTCGATTTCCAAGAAGCGTATTCGTAAAAATATTTGGAAAAAAAAAGGATATTGGGCAGCGTTAAAAGCTTTTTCATTAGCAAAATCTCTTTCTACTGGAAATTCTAAAAGTTTTTTTGTACAAAAAATAAGTAATAAAACCTTGGAATAATCGAAATCGGTCTAGATAATTGTTTTTTCACTTAGTATCTAAAATTTCAATATAGAAAATAAACAATTTAAATTATGATATATAGAATAAATACTATTATGTCGATCTTCAAATGGTACTTTTTTGTTTGAAAAAAATAGAAGATTTCATCACCCTTATATTTTTTTTTTCTATTTTTTCATTTCTATGATGGGGATTTTTTCCCCATCAAACTATTTGTTTTGTCCTAATCCCAAAAAAGTTTTTTCTCTCTCTAATTTTTATATCAGTATCAAAAGTTAAATAGAAAATTTTTAGTTTAAAAACTTTAAATCATTATTTCTCGGTATGGCTATATAGTTGTTCCTTCCAAATCAAAAGTTCTTTTCTTCTATTATATTCAAGTTATATTTAATTTTAGTTAATTACTATTTAATTAAATAGTATGTACGAAAAATTGGAAGTACCTTGCAATCGAAATCAAAACTTTTTTCTATGTCATATCGGATTCACTACTTAAATTGGGTTGTCAAAACTACAATAACTTCTAGACACAAGAAAAATCCTACCGATTAATTTCGTTTGAATATAAAACTATCCATTTCCATATACATAAAAGAAAGCCGTCTGCTGCCGTGCTGAAATTGTGATCCAAAAAATCTTATTTTTTTTCTGTCTTGAAAGAATCAATCTATTTGTTATTTGATATTTTGAAACTCAACTACAACATCGAGATCCATTTCGGGATGAAATATAGAATATTCAAGTTAAAAGAGTTCTATTTCAAGAAAACATAAACTACACGAAAGTCGATTGATAAATTAAAGTGGTACCAAAAATGGAACTTAAAATTTAAATAAGTAGTATATTACTAGATTATTATGAAAATGAAATGTTTCAATTTCGATTTTTGAATTTTTTTATTTATAAATTTGATTTGTTGATTTGAATGTTTCGTAAAAAAGAATATTGGATTGAATTAACTCCCTCGACGATTGCCTAAAAATGATCTATTATGATTTCAAACAAGCCGCTATGGTGAAATCGGTAGACACGCTGCTCTTAGGAAGCAGTGCGAGAGCATCTCGGTTCGAGTCCGAGTGGCGGCATCAAATCTTACAAATTTTCAAAAGAATTCAATAGTTCTATAATAAATAATGAAATGAATTTAGTTTACGATTTGGCTTTCATAATTTGTAATTAAGGTATTTATTTATTTATTTTTATGATATTTTCGACTTTAGAGCATATTTTAACTCATATTTCCTTTTCAATGGTTTCCGTTGTAATTACACTTCATTTGATAACTTTATTAGTCAATGAAATAGGAGGACTATATAATTCATTCCAAAAAGGCATGATAGTTACATTTTTTTGGATAACAGTAGTATTAGTTACTCGTTGGATTTATTGGAAGCATTTTCCATTAAGTAATCTATATGAATCACTAATCTTCCTTTCGTGGGGTTTATACATTATTCATATGATTCCTTATTTTAAAAAACAAAAAAATAATCTAAGTGCAATAACCGCGCCAAGTGCCATTTTTACACAAGGGTTTGCCACTTCGGGCCTCTTAACCGAAACTCATCAATCTGCAATATTAGTACCCGCTCTCCAATCGCAGTGGTTAATGATGCATGTAAGTATGATGATATTAGGTTATGCAGCTCTTTTAGGCGGATCATTATTATCAATAGCACTTCTAATCATTACATTTCAAAAAGATCTAATAAGGATTTTTGATAAAAGACAACATTTATTAAATGAGTTATCTTTTTTTCGGGAAATTGAATACATGAATGAAAAAGAGAATATTTTACAGAGCGCTTCCCCCTTTTCTGTTTCTGCTCGAAATTATTACAGATCTCAGTTGATTGAACAACTGGATCATTGGAGTTATCGTGTTATTAGTCTAGGATTTATCTTTTTAACGATAGGTATTCTTTCAGGAGCAGTATGGGCAAATGAGGCATGGGGATCATATTGGAATTGGGACCCAAAGGAAACTTGGGCATTTATTACTTGGACTATATTTGCAATTTATTTACATATTCGAACAAATACAAATTTGCAGGGTACAAATTCTGCAATTGTGGCTTTTATGGGCTTTCTTATAATTTGGATATGTTATTTTGGTGTCAATCTATTAGGAATAGGGCTACATAGTTATGGTTCATTTACATTAACGCTTAATTAAATTGAACAAAGGGCCTTACGAATCCAAAGATAGGAAAAGAAAAGGCTTAAGCCAGTTTATTATAAACATATGATAACCATTTAAATCACATCACTACAGTATTTGATTTAAATCAAATGTCAAACATGCCTCAAATATGTCGGATTTTAATTTCAATTCAGTCTTTCTTATTCTTTAAGAAAGACTGAATTGAAATTAATGAAATGAAAGGAAACCTATCTATCTATAAAAATAATTGGATAGAATAGCTTCTACCTTCTCAACTGATAATGAGAGAACGAAATCGGGGTAAATACCAATACCGATTACTGGTAGAAAGATAGAAGTTGAAACAAATAACTCGCGCGGCCCAGAATCAAAAAAATAAGATTTTGGAATATTAAATAATTTATATCCATAGAACATTTGACGTAACATAGATAATAAATAAATAGGGGTTAATATCATTCCAATTGCCATTCCAAAAGTAATTAGTATTTTGGGGATTAAAAGATATTTTTGACTAGTAATTATTCCAAAAAATACTATTAATTCTGCAATGAAACCACTCATACCCGGCAACGCAAGGGATGCCATTGAAAAGCTACTAAATAGGGTGAATATTTTTGGCATTGGAATCGCTATTCCGCCCATTTCGTCGAGATAAACAAGACGTATTCTATCGTAACTAGTTCCCGCTAAGAAAAAAAGTGCAGCACCAATAAATCCATGAGAGATTATTTGTAAAATGGCTCCATTAAGCCCCGTATCGGTTATAGAACTAATTCCTATAATTATGAAACCCATGTGAGATACAGAGGAGTAGGCTATTCTTTTTTTTAAATTACGTTGCCCGAGAGATGTTGAAGCTGCATAGATTATTTGTATTGTGCCTATTATTATCAACCAAGGAGAAAATATAGAATGAGCATGAGGTAATAATTCCATATTGATCCGAACCAATCCATATGCTCCCATTTTTAATAAGATTCCGGCTAGAAGCATACAAGTACTGTAATGGGCTTCTCCATGGGTATCCGGTAACCATGTATGTAAAGGTATAATCGGTAATTTAACAGCAAAAGCAATAAAAAATCCAATATAGAATAGTATTTCTAATGCCACAGGATATGATTGATTAACTAATGTTTCCAAATTGAGTGTTGGTTCATTGGAACCATATAAACCAACACCCAAAACTCCCATTAATAGAAAAATGGAACCTCCCGCAGTATACAAAATAAACTTAGTAGCTGAGTAGAGACGTTTTTTTCCTCCCCACATGGCTAAAAGTAGATAAACAGGAATTAATTCTAGTTCCCACATTATGAAAAAAAGTAAAAGGTCTCGGGACGAAAATAATCCTATTTGGCCACTGTACATTGCTAACATCAGGAAATGAAATAATCGCGAATCTCGAGTAACTGGCCAAGCAGCTAAAGTGGCTAAAGTAGTGATGAATCCTGTCAGTAAAATGGGTCCTATCGAAAGTCCATCTATTCCTAATCTCCAGTGAAAATCAAAAAAGTTGATCCATTTATAGTCTTCTCCCAGTTGGATTAATGGATCGTCCAGTTGGAAATGATAACAGAATACATAGGTTATTAGAAGGAGTTCTAAAACAGAAATACATATGGTATACCAGCGAATAACCTTATTTCCTTTATGAGGAAAAAAGAAAATTAAAGAACCTGCAAATATCGGCAAAACTACAATTGTTGTTAACCAAGGAAAATCATTCGTGGTAAAGACAAGATACACTTGAGCCAAAAAAACGTGTACCCGAAACGAAAGATATTTCGTTTCGGGTACACGTTTTGTCGGTAAAAAAAAATCCAAATAGAATGGATTCAAGTGGAGTTTTCTGACACGTATCAATAAGCTAGACCCATACTACGAGTTGTTTCAGGTCCTAAATAGACTCGAACACTTAAAAAATCTGTTGGACAAGCAGATTCACATCTTTTACAACCGACACAGTCTTCTGTTCTTGGAGCAGAAGCTATTTGTTTAGCCTTACATCCATCCCAAGGTATCATTTCTAATACATCTGTGGGGCAAGCTCGGACACATTGAGTACACCCTATACATGTATCATAAATCTTTACTGAATGTGACATTGGATCTATAATTTTTTTTATTTCATTAATTTTCGATCTAGTTCGAGTAAAGTAAATGAACCCCATATTTAAATACCAGACGAATCAATGATTTACCAGAATTTTTGAATCAATCTACTTCTGGATTGGGTCGGCTTATTAGAAAAAAAAAGAGATCCAAAATACTTTGATTTATTACATTTTTGTTTGAAAGTATGATTATACCTTAACCATAAGGTGCCATACTTAGTAATGTAATCGAATTTGAATTCATAACTATTAAAATTTAAATTTCTTTAATTTCTAATATAATAGAATTAAATTAAAAAATACTACTTATTCAATAAATTCGATTGATTAATACGAATTGATTTTCTGTTACGATAAATCGACGAAACAATAGCCGGTCCTATAGCTGCTTCAGCGGCTGCAATAGCTATAATAAAAATTGAGAAAATGTTTCCTTTTAATTGCCGACTATCAAAAAAATCGGAAAATGTTACAAAATTTAGATTAACCGCATTCAATATCAGTTCAAGACACATAAGAGCCCGAACCAAATTTCGACTCGTGACTAATCCATAGATCCCGATAGAAAATAAATAGGCACTCAAAACAAGTACATGTTCGAGCATCATTGAACAACTCCTTATCAATCTCGATTCATTTCAATATGAACAACAACTAAACCGATTTGATTAATTAGAATATACCAAGTTTCAATAGAAGAAGAAATAAAAAAAAAAGAAGTTTTTAATTAATAGAACTAAAAAAGTATTTTCATTTTATACATCAATTCGACTAGAATTAAATGTAAATAAATACGAAAAAAATGTCGATTTGGATTGTTAATTTGAATTTTAAAATCGAATTATTGACGAGCCATAGAAATTGCACCTATTAACGCAACTAAAAGAATTATTGAAATGAGTTCAAATGGAAGAAAAAAATCGGTTGATAAATGAATTCCAATTTGTTGACTAGTATTTATCAAATCTTGTTCTAGAATCTGGTTCGATCTTGTAGTCCAAATAATACCATACCATGACGTATTTAGAATAGTAATAATTAATGAAACAAAAAGACTTATACAAACCAACAAAGTAACCCCGTCCCCAACAGTCCAAAGATAAAAATCTTTGTCATATTCTGGTCCATTCATAAACATTACAGCAAATATTATCAATACATTTATGGCTCCGACATAAATAAGTAGTTGGGCAGAAGCTACAAAATGAGAGTTTGCTAGAATATAAAATAAAGATATACAAACAAGAACCAATCCCAATGAAAAGGCAGAAAAAATTGTATTGGTAAATAATACCACTCCTAGACTCCCTAATATAAGACCTAACCCCAGAAAGACTAAAAGAAAATCATGTATTGGTCCAGGTAAATCCATTATATGTAAAATAAGAGATAAAAAAATCGGAATTTTTCATGATCTTATTGACTTGAACAGGAAAAAAGAACTTCATCCGTTTCTAATTGATAATTAAATAAAATACTACTTTGATGTATATAAAGTTATTCGATTTATCGCATTCTTTTTTATCTGAAACAGTAGTTCGAAACTAAAACTATTTTAAATCATTACAGCAAACAGATTCTCAATACAAATTAAGTTGCAATTTTCATCAATCAATAGAATTGTGAATAGAATAGTTGGAATTCAAATTAGTGACCAAGACAAAAAAAAAAAAAGAAATTGAAATTAAATAAAAAATAAAAGAATCTCAGTAATTGGGAATTATTCTTCCATCACGAGATTTCTCATTTGTTACGGGATTCTCGTTTGTTTGAGGAAAATTCAAAATTGTTCGAATTGTGTAATCATCCGTTATTGATACGGGTAAACGACCCAGCGCAATTTGATTATAATTTAATTCGTGACGATCATAAGTAGAAAGCTCATATTCTTCCGTCATTGATAAACAATTTGTTGGACAATATTCAACACAATTACCACAAAATATACAGATTCCAAAATCAATGCTGTAATTAAGCAATCGTTTTTTTCGAATATCCGTTTCCAATTTCCAATCAACAACGGGCAAATCTATAGGACATACACGAACACATACTTCACAAGCAATACATTTATCAAATTCAAAGTGGATTCGACCCCGAAAACGCTCTGATGTGATCAATTTTTCATAAGGGTATTGGATAGTTACAGGTAAACGGTTGGCGTGAGATAGGGTAATCATAAAACCTTGACCAATGTACCTTGCCGCCCGTACTGTTTGTTGACCATAATTAATGAACCCAGTTACCATAGGGAACATATAGTAAATATCAATAAAAAATTGGATTTATTTCTTTCTCTTGTTTGATATAAGTTCTGAATTGAAGTTGAATTAAAGTGAATCTCAAATATTCTATTTTTTTTTTTTTTTGAATTTATAATGAAAGGAGTTGCAAAGAAGTTGTTAATAATAGATTACCTAAAGAAATAGGTAAAAGAAATTTCCATCCAAGATTTAATAATTGGTCCATTCTCAGTCTAGGTAAAGTCCATCTTGTTGTGATAGGAATGAACAAGAACAAAAAAGTTTTAGCTAATGTAATGAAAATAGCAATTGTCGTTCCAAGGACGCCATCGGCTTTATTTATTTCAAAAAAATCAGGAATGAATATGTATGGGATAGAGAGATTCCAACCACCCAAGTAAAGAACTGTTACAAATAGTGAAGAGACTAGTAGATTTAGATAGGAAGCAACATAAAATAAACCAAATTTTATGCCTGAATATTCGGTTTGATAACCCGCTACTAATTCTTCTTCTGCTTCTGGTAAATCAAAAGGCAATCTCTCGCATTCTGCTAGAGAAGAAATTATAAAAACAAAAAATCCTATAGGTTGACGCCATAAATTCCATCCCCAAAAACCATATTTTGACTGGGCCTCAACTATATCAACTGTACTTGAACTGTTAGATAATCATAGTCGATGATAAGATCACTCTTATCATCGCTACTACAGAACCGTACATGAGATTTTCACCTCATACGGCTCCTCGACAGCCATAAAAAAATCTAAGGACGAAGTCGATATTCTTTCATCTTGATATGTTTGTAGGATAAAGATAAATAAAGTGAAAATCGATCGAACGTTCCTGAATTAGACCAACGGAATTCTGTCGGCTATACTATGCTTCGGAATTGATCTTATACTTTACTTTTTACTTTAAGTTTCGGAATTTGAATTTCTTTTTATTGATATTGTTAAAAACAGTATTTTATTGAAGGATCTCAGTTATTACTCAATAAAAAGAAATATTTTAAACTTATTTTTTTCCGTCCTATTATTTTTTGTATGTAGGTTTAAAATAAAACAAAGTAAAGGATTACTTCGTTCCTGATAGTTATTCACATAATCGGTGGATAGGAGCATACTCTGGATCGGAATTGACTTTTTGGGAGTACTACTTGATCATTTCTACAAATTTAAAGTCCCAATTAGTATTTCTTTTATGTAAAAAATCTCTCTTTCGATAACTTACATAATCTCTATTACGAATCCTTTGTGTACTTTGGTGTTCCTAATCATCCACTCAGTTTTTTTCAATCTTTATAGTAACTCATGTATGGAAATACATACAAAAGATAGTAAAAATTCCATAGAGTTCTTCTTTTCAACCCGCTTCAAGACATGATGACTAATTAACCAATCTTGGGGTAAACTGTTTTGACTGCTTATGTTTATTTTCATTTAACCCTTGTACAGAGGAAATGAGATTCCAATTTTTTACTGCGAATTTTGAAGCTGTTTTCTCTCACTCATCTAACTATCTGGTTTACTTTATCAACTCAACCCGGGCATTAAATAAAAAAAAAGAAAGATATCTATTTAATACGCTTAATTTTTATTCTTAGAAATCGAAAAAAAAGATGTAGGAAGACTTATGCCTCAACGAATCACACGTAGAGATATTGATAACACACATAGAGTTAATGGTATTTCATAACTAATTGATTGGGCAGCAGCCCGTAGACCACCTAAAAAAGAATATTTATTATTTGATCCATATCCTGACATAAGAAGTCCAATTGGAGCAATACTTGAAATGGCAATCCATAAAAAAACACCAATACTGAGATCGGCTAGAACAAGGCGATAGCCAAAAGGAATTACTGAATAACTTAGTAGAATTGATATCACGGCTATAGAGGGTCCGAGACTAAAGAAGCGTGTATCCCCTCTAGATGGAAGAAGGTTTTCTTTAAAAAGGAGTTTTGTTCCGTCTGCTAGAGCTTGAAGAATTCCCAAAGGACCAGCGTATTCAGGTCCAATACGTTGTTGTATACCCGCTGATATTTCTCTTTCTAACCACACAATTACTAGGACACCTATTGTGATCCCTAGTACGAGAATCACAATAGGGACAAGCATCCATATAGTCTCATAAACCTCTTTTAAGGATTCTAATCTGGAAAAAGAATTGATAGCTTGTACTTCTGTTGTATCAATTATCATTTCAACGATCAACTTCTCCCATAATAATATCTATGCTACCTAGTATCGTCATAATATCAGCCAATTTCATTTTTTTAACTAACTGAGGAAGAATTTGCAAATTGATAAACCCCGGGGGGCGAATTTTCCATCTCCAAGGAAAAACACTCTGATCTCCTATCAAAAATATTCCCAATTCTCCCTTTGGAGCTTCGACTCTCACATAGAGTTCCTGTTTCGACAATTCAAAAGCAGGAGATGGTTTTTTACTAATGAATCTGTATTCAAAATCATTCCATTCGGGATATTTTATTTTATTAAAGCGTCGGATTTCCAAATTCTCATAGGGACCCCCGGGAATTCCTTCTAGAGCTTGTTGAATAATTTTGATGGATTCCGCCATTTCACCGATTCGTATTAAATAACGAGCTAATGAATCTCCTTCTTTTTGCCATTGGACGTCCCAGTCAAATTCGTCGTAACACTCATACTGATCCACTTTACGAAGATCCCATTGTATTCCGGAAGCTCGTAGCATTGGTCCTGATAAACCCCAATTTATTGCTTCTTCGCCACCAATAATGCCGACTCCCTCAACTCGTTCTAAAAAAATAGGATTTCGAGTAATAAGTTTTTGGTATTCAGCAATCCCTGTTAAAAAATAATCACAAAAATCTAAACATTTATCTATCCATCCATAAGGTAGATCGGCAGCTACTCCGCCGATACGAAAATAATTATGCATCATTCTCATACCGGTGGCAGCTTCAAATAAATCATATATCAATTCTCTTTCTCTGAAAATATAGAAGAAGGGGGTCTGCGCGCCAATATCTGCCATAAAAGGGCCGAGCCATAACAAATGAGACGCTATGCGACTTAACTCCAACATAATTACTCTAATATAGCTAGCCCTCTTAGGTACTTGAATATTTCCCAATTGTTCTGGTCCATTTACTGTTATTGCTTCGGTGAACATAGTGGCTAAATAATCCCAACGTGTTACATAAGGCAGATATTGTATAATTGTTCGGTTTTCCGCAATTTTTTCCATCCCTCTGTGTAAGTAACCCAATATTGGTTCACAGTCAATAACATCTTCACCGTCTAAAGTAACGATGAGTCGGAGAACGCCATGCATTGATGGATGGTGAGGACCCATATTGACTATCATGAGGTCTTTTCTTGTAGTTGGTACAGTCATAGGTTTTTCCGATTCATTATGCATTTTTCCATGAATTGCTGAAAACAAAAAGAAGTTCATCAAAATTCAAGATCGAATAAATCAAATAATTCAAAATGACTCGTCAACGTCAAATTAACGTGTTTTTAGTTCTCGAATGTTCAACTGACTGATTAATTTTTTATAACGTACTCTATTTTTTTTTGACAAATAAGCCAGCAGTCGTTGTCGTTTTCCTAGAATTTTTCGTAGACCTCTCTGAGATGAATAGTCTTTTTTGTACAATTCCAAATGTGAAGTAAGTCTTCGTATCTTATTGGTAAAACAGAATACTTGAAATTCAACAGATCCTCTGTTCTCTTCTTTTTCTTCAGGCGAAATAACAGATAGAAATGAATTTTTTGTCATAAATTCTTAACCTTCCTTTTTTATTTTTTTTATTTACCAAATATGGAATTTTCCCGATCAGTAATAATAATGCCAGCTATTTTAATCTGGTATACACAATAATCTGAATTTCATTAGTGATTTATTTTATCAAATGATTCATTTATGGATCTAATTCTTACGTCATCGAATTAGTATCATCTATGGTAATTGAATGGAAGACAAGGCACATCTTCATCTATTTATCTACTAGATAATAAGTAATATATATAATGTATCATAAATGAGTTTTTAATCGTGGATACATATATATCCTTAATATACTAAAACGACTGCTGTTATTAGTATCAAACCAATAACGATTCATACAAGCTAAATCCTCTAATCGATAATTGGGCCAAAGAAAGAATTTGAATTTTATAAGTTTATTTTTATCTTGATCAAGATCTTTCCTTTCATCAAAAAATTGACTCCCGTTTTTTACCCGATTTCCATTGCAAAATACTGGTTTTTTATCCACACCATTATTATTCCTTGAATTGAAACAAAGTAGAATTCTCAATTCTCTACGACGTCTAGGTGATAAAATATTTTCAGGAGCAAGCAAATCATAATTGTTTTTGCCTCTATTTTTCATCAGACTTTGATGAATTGGAACCAATTCATCCAAATTCGTCGTAACAACATTTTCGTTGTATCTTTTTTGATTCTTTTTATCTTTACTCTTATGAACCGAGGAAATGCCTATGGTTTGATACAAAATAAATTGTGCATCATTCTTTACAGACAGACGAATTGGTTCAATAATCAATATTCCACTTTTCATCAATTTTGGAAGAGGTAAATCTTTCTGAATCAGCATTATATCCAGACTCATTTCTCTCCTTTCAATAGAGGATATTGAAATTTCTTTTGGATTTAGCAATCTAAGCAGGAGACAATATACTTTGACATTATTGAGCAGTTTTTGATTCAAAGAATCATCCCATCTCAATTGAAAAAGCAAATATCGTTTCAGAAAGAAATCGAGTTCTGCTTCTGTACTACTCTTCTTATATTGTTTTTTCTTTCTACGTTTTTTTATATTTGATGTCCTATAATCTTCTTCAATATCTTTTTGTTGGTTTGAGAGAATCGACTCAGAGTTTTCTTGGCCATCTAATATAGGATCTCTTTGACCTACGAGTTCTTTTTCGTCTTGATTCTCTAATTCAAGAGATTTTTTTTCATTTGATCGTATAAAAGGATTCTTTTTTTTCTTTCTATTGATGTTTTTATTTTCATTCAAATTTTCACTTAGATTAGAATTTGACAAAAGGAAATTAATTGGTATAACCCATGGTTTTATTTTATACGCATTATAAAGTAAGACAAATTCGGGGAAAAACCAAAATTCCAGATTCGATATGGGAAGATTTAGTATTTCTTCATTCATTCCCATCCAATCAAAAAGGTTTTTTTGTTGATGGGATCGGTTGATTTCCTGAGAAATTGTGCGATAAAAAATCCCTTTCTTATCGAGTTTATCAAGAATTTGATAATTCGTAGGTTCAGTCTTAGTATTTTTATTTCTGTTAGTACTGATATTTATCCAGGCTTCAATGTCGGTTTTCTTTCTAAGACAAAAATGGAGAATTTTCCAATCAAAATATTTTCTATCTGTATTTTTCTCTATATCCATAATATTATTTATTCCTAAATAATTAGTGATAGGGCTACTCCACCATATATCAATTAATTTTTCTTTGTTGTAATTATAAGAAAATTCTTCGTTTTTATTTACTTGGAATGGTGCCGCATAACTATACCTATATGAATCCTTCTTATTTTCCGAATAAAGAAATTTATATGCTAAAACATCATATCTATAGTTTTTTTTTAAATTCTCTTTTTCATCTGGTAATAACAATAAAGGGGTTTCAGATTTTTTTGTATTTTTGTAAGTACTTAATTGTTCTTTTTCATATGAATTCCATTTTTTTTTTAAAGTGTTTTTTTCAACCTTACAATATTTATTGACTCTATTTCGCCATTTTTGGGGTACTAATTGGGACCATCTTATCTTAGATAAATCATATTGATAATTACTTTTTAACCAGTTTTTCCATTGATTCATTTCAGAATTCGGAAGTTTATTATTCCTTAGTTCGGAATGAATTATTCCTTGTGTTCCAAAATAATCTTTAATTTCGTTTTTAAGAAATAATGATGTTCCGTGATATTGAAAGACAGATCGAAACTTATATAAATTTAAAATTTGGGCTTGTGATAATTTGTAAAATACATATGCTTGGGACAAAAAAGATAAATCCGAATGACTCTTAGAATTCTTATTAATATTACTACTAAATTGGAAAAGTGATTTTTTGATAGTCGAAATAAACTGAATTGTATTTTTATTTGTTGTATCAATCCTTTCGTGATTTGTTTCATTATTGGAAATGGAAATAGATTTAACAGAATTTTTTTTTGTTGATTCAAGAAAAAATTGTGTATAAATTCGGGGAATATTAATAATATATAGAAATAGATCTACGTATAGGCGTTCCCTAAGAAATTTGAAAAAAAAAATGGATTTACGGATTAATCGATCATTTCGTCTTTTTAATATTTGACCAATATTTTGGCGGGATTCTACTCTTTTTTTGTCTTTTTTAATTTTTTGTATTTGATTTCTGATTGTCCTTGTTCGAGTAGCCAGATCTTTCATTTTTTTCTCTGTCACTGAATAATTTGTCCAATTCATGAATTGGGTTTCCGGGGATGATTCATCAATCATCTGATTATTGATTATAGAATCTTTTTCTTTTTTTATTTCACTCGATTCTTCTCCGAAGCCAAATACTCGAATTGGATTTACGATTGACAATTGTTTTCTTATTTTATTTACAAATATAAGTTTTTGAATAATCCATTTTTTTGTTTCATTTGGTATCTCAAGAAACAATTTTAGTTTTTCTTTGATAATTCTTAGAACCAAAAACCAATTCTTTTTAAATTGGCTAATTTTTTTGTTGAGTTCGTTAAAAATAGGTTTAAAAAAGGAAAGTTGTTTTCGGGGAGAACCAAACGGAAGTTCTGTTTCCATTCCCCAAACTG